AATGATGAGCCTGATTAAAGGACTATCGTGATAGGATAAAACATGTAGCACAAACTACCTTCATTACATCTGACAGAATTAAACTATCACCACCAAGCATCAAAAGCCACCGTGCACCATACACCAAGATGTATGAACATAAAAAATCAACTTAGAAAAGTAAGCTAAGATAAAGCTAATGGGTTCATACCCCATAAATAGAGTTACACACTCTCTTCTCTAATGCCCAGTAACTCAACCAAAATCCTATTACTAATCACCTTAGTAAGAGGTATGTTAGTGTCTGTATCGTCCAACTCATGAATTGGCGCATGAATAGGTCTGGAAGTAAATTTAATATCATTTATTCCACTGATATCTAACATCAAAAACATATACAACACAGAAGCATCACTAAAATACTTTATCGTTCAAGTATTAGCTTCAGCAACTCTACTATTCATAGTAGTAATAAAAACAGTAACAGAAGACCTGTTTACGCTCACGAACGTAGGGACCCCATATACGCCAATAATCGTCTGTACACCTCTGCTTTTAAAAAGAGGGGCAGCACCATTTCACTGGTGGTTCCCAGGAGTCATAGAAGGACTAAGATGAGAAAATTGCGGCCTACTAATAACCATTCAAAGGGCAGCACCTATAATATTGATATCATACCTGATTGAAATCAACCCTTTCATATTAAGAATCATCCTAGCATCAACAATCGTAGGAGCAATTGGTGGTCTCAACCAAACATCAATACGAAAAATCCTAACATATTCATCCATCAACCACACTGGTTGAATATTAATGGCACTAACCACAGGAGACAACATATGAGTAATATACTTTACAACCTACTCGGCGTTAGTCCTAACAGTACTATCAGTTATTAAACTGTCCAGAGTGTCATTTATTAACCAAACCATAATAACAAATAAGGAAACCAAATTAATGAAATTCATAATATTTACATCACTGCTCTCCTTAGGGGGACTACCACCATTCCTGGGATTCCTACCAAAATGATTTGTCATTCAAGCAATAACCATAAACAAACTAATACCCATAGCAACCATAATAGTAATTGCATCACTAATCACACTATACTACTATCTAAAAATCTCCTATTCAAGATTCATAATCCTAACTACAGAACCAAAATGAAACAGCCAATCACACAAAAACAGAACGACCAAAAACATCAGAGCCATGGTCCTGTCATCAGTTTCACTAGCAGGAGCAATACTATGCACAATCATCATCAGAACAAATTAACAAAGGCCTTAAGTTAAACTAAACTAATAACCTTCAAAGCTATAAATAAGGGGCCCACCTTTAGGCCTTGGTAAGCCCTATAAACTTACCCCCACAGAATTGCATTCTGTTATCACTAAATGAATACAAGGCTAAACCGCAATAGTGGAAGAGCAACGTCAATACCCCTAAATAGATTTACAGCCTATCACCTACTAATTCATCTCAGCCATCCCACTAATTTTTAACCGATGATTCTTCTCAACTAATCACAAGGACATTGGAACACTATACTTTGTATTTGGTGCATGATCAGGTATAGTAGGAACATCTCTCAGAATACTTATCCGAACAGAACTAGGACAACCTGGATCCTTAATCGGAGACGACCAAATCTACAACGTCATTGTCACAGCCCATGCATTTGTTATAATCTTCTTCATAGTCATGCCAATCCTAATTGGAGGGTTTGGAAACTGACTAGTACCTTTAATACTTGGAGCACCAGATATAGCATTTCCACGAATAAACAACATAAGATTCTGATTACTCCCACCATCACTAACTCTCCTACTTGCAAGTAGAGCAGTAGAAAGTGGAGCAGGGACAGGATGAACAGTATATCCCCCTCTCGCAAGAGGAATTGCACACGCTGGGGCATCCGTAGACTTAGCCATTTTTTCCCTACACCTAGCAGGTGTATCATCAATCCTAGGAGCAGTAAACTTCATTTCAACAACAATCAATATAAAACCAAAGAGCATAAAACCTGAACGAATCCCACTATTTGTATGATCAGTTGCCATTACAGCACTACTTCTACTACTATCACTACCGGTACTAGCAGGAGCAATCACTATACTACTAACCGACCGTAACCTAAACACATCATTCTTTGACCCGGCAGGAGGAGGAGACCCAATCCTATACCAACACTTATTCTGATTCTTCGGACACCCCGAAGTCTATATTCTAATCCTACCAGGATTCGGTATAATCTCCCACATCATCTGCCATGAAAGAGGAAAGAAGGAAGCATTCGGAAACCTAGGAATAATCTTCGCCATACTAGCAATTGGGTTATTAGGGTTCGTGGTATGAGCACACCACATATTCACAGTAGGGATGGACGTCGATACACGAGCATACTTCACATCAGCAACAATAATTATTGCAGTACCAACAGGAATTAAAATCTTTAGATGGTTAGCAACAATATATGGATCACAACTAACATACAGAGCAACATGCCTATGAGCCATAGGATTTGTATTTCTATTCACAATAGGAGGACTAACAGGAGTAGTACTTGCAAACTCATCCCTTGACATCATCCTACATGACACCTACTACGTAGTCGCCCACTTCCACTATGTATTGTCAATAGGAGCGGTATTCGCAATCATAGCAGGATTCATCCAATGATTCCCCTTATTCACCGGACTTACAATAAACCCCAAGTGGCTAAAGGCACAATTCGCCGTCATATTTACAGGAGTAAATATAACATTCTTCCCACAACACTTCCTAGGACTAGCTGGCATACCACGACGATATTCAGACTACCCAGACGCCTACACAACCTGAAACATCATCTCATCAATGGGATCAACAATCTCATTTGTAAGAGTAATAATATTCCTATTTATCATCTGAGAAAGAATCTCATCAAATCGACAAATCCTATTCCCTACACAAACAAGAAACTCAATTGAATGATTACAAAACTTTCCCCCAGCAGAACACAGATACTCAGAGTTGCCAACCATTTCACTAACCAATAACTAACCAAACCAAAATCTAATGTGGCAGATAAGTGCATTGGATTTAAGCTCCAAACATAAAGCAAAATCTAAAACTTTCATTAGAACCAATGACAACATGATTAAACATAAGACTACAAGATGGAGCATCCCCCATTATAGAACAATTAGTCTTCTTCCACGACCACGTACTAATAATTATATTAATAATTACTACAACCGTATCATACATAATAATCACCCTAATCCGAAACAAACAAACCAGACGATTCATACTAGAAGGACAAATAATTGAAACTACATGAACTATTGCACCAGCAATTATCCTAGTATTCATCGCCATACCATCACTACGACTCCTATACCTAATAGACGAAGTTCAAACCCCAACACTAACCCTAAAAGCAGTTGGACACCAATGATACTGAAGATATGAATATTCAGACTTCACAAAACTAGAATTCGACTCATACATAATCCCCCAAGAAGAACAGCAAGAAAGAACATTTCGGCTATTAGACACAGACAACCGAATCGTCCTACCAATAAATTCACCAATCCGATTAATCGTTACAGCAGCAGACGTCCTACACTCATGAACAATCCCAAGACTGGGAGTAAAAACAGATGCCACACCGGGACGACTAAACCAAACAAGATTCTCAATCAGTCGTCCCGGCATCCTATATGGACAATGCTCAGAAATTTGTGGAGCAAACCACAGATTCATGCCCATCACAATTGAAAGAGTACCAGCAAAATACTTCATTAACTGAGTCTCAAAGCTAAGAGAGTCATCAGATGACTGAAAGCAAGTACTGGTCTCTTAAACCAGCTCATGATAACCTAGCAACTATCTCTGATGAAAGGATTAGTTAACTACATAACATCAGAATGTCAAACTGAAATAATCAACAATGATATCCTTTTATACCCCAAATAATACCAATAGAATGAATAACACTATACATCACATTCCTAACAACATTCCTAATATTCAACATCATAAACTACTTCACACAATCCCCAAACACAACAACTAAAAGAATCACCACCATCAGCGTCAACAAAATAAACTGAAAATGATAAGAAACCTATTCTCAATTTTTGACCCAACCACAGAAATCAATAGACTACCCCTAAACTGAACAAGAACAACCCTAGGGCTCCTACTAATCCCAACAAGAATTTGATTAATCCCATCACGAAACAACATAATAATCAGACTACTAATAAATAAACTTCACAAAGAAATAAAAACAATCCTAAGAAAAGGAGAACAAAATAAAGGAAACTCATTCATCTTCACTTCGCTATTCCTCATAATCCTAATAAATAACTTCCTAGGACTTTTCCCATATGTATTCACCAGAACAAGCCACCTAACCCTCACACTAACACTAGCACTACCCTTATGAGTAAGATTTATATTATTCGGATGAATCAAAAATACAAACCACATATTCGAACACCTAGTACCACAAGGAACACCAACAATATTAATACCATTCATGGTCATCATTGAAACCATTAGAAACCTAATCCGACCAGGGACGCTAGCGGTACGGCTAACAGCAAACATAATTGCAGGCCACCTCCTACTCACCCTTCTAGGAAACAACGGACCCGCAATAAACCACACCTTACTAACAATCCTAATCATAGCACAAATCCTTCTTCTAATCCTAGAAGCAGCTGTAGCCATCATCCAATCATATGTATTTGCAATCCTAAGAACACTATACTCTAGAGAAGTAAACTAATGTCAAATCACGAAAACCACCCATTCCACATAGTAAACAAAAGACCCTGACCACTCACTGGAGCAATTGGAGCAATAGTCACACTAATAGGATTAATCAAATGATTCCACCAATACGACAACAGCCTACTAGGAGTTGGAACCGTAATCACTGTATTAACCATAATCCAATGATGACGAGATATCACTCGAGAGGGAACATATCAAGGACTGCACACAAAAATAGTAACAAGGGGTTTACGATGAGGAATAATCCTATTCATCATCTCAGAAGTATTATTCTTCGCATCATTCTTTTGAGCATTCTTCCATAGCAGCCTATCACCAACAATTGAACTAGGATCAACGTGACCGCCCACAGGAATTCAACCATTTAACCCACTACAAGTCCCACTACTAAACACCGCAATCCTGCTCGCCTCAGGAGTAACCGTAACATGAGCACACCACAGACTACTAGAAAACAATTTCAGACAAGCAACACAAGGACTATTCTTCACAGTCCTACTAGGAATCTACTTCACCGCACTCCAAGCCTACGAATACATTGAAGCCCCATTCACAATTGCAGACTCCGCCTACGGATCAACCTTCTTTATAGCAACAGGGTTCCATGGACTACACGTAATCATCGGAACAACATTTTTAACGACGTGCCTACTACGACAAACAGCACTACATTTTTCATCAAACCACCACTTTGGATTTGAAGCAGCAGCATGATATTGACACTTCGTAGATGTAGTATGATTATTCCTATACATCTCAATCTACTGATGAGGAAGATAAAACACTACTTATCTAATACAAGTTAGTATACTTGACTTCCAATCAAGAAATTTGTGAAAACAAGATAAGTAATAATAATAACCATAACAGCAACGACAATAACAATTGCACTATCAACAGCAGTAATATACTTAACCACCCTAATCTCAAAAAAAAATAACGAAGACCGAGAAAAAAGATCACCATTCGAATGCGGGTTTGACCCCAAAAACTCAGCACGACTACCATTCTCATCACGATTTTTCCTAATCGCAGTAATCTTCATAATCTTCGATGTAGAAATTGCACTACTACTACCAATGCCAATTACCATAACAACATCAGGAATAAAATCATGAGCATTAATTAGATCAATATCCCTCCTAATCCTAATTATCGGATTATACCACGAATGAAATCAAGGATCACTGGAATGAAGAAACTAGCCCGGGGACTATAGTTAACAATAACATTTGAGTTGCATTCAAAAAGTGCTGCACAGCAGCTAGCCTCAAAACTAAAGTGAGAAGCAACCTCTTGCAGTCAGTTTCGACCTGACCTTAGATAGTAAAACCTATCCTCACTATCCAAATTTAACTGAAACCAAAGAAGAGGTATATTATTGTTAATAATAAAAATGAATCAAAGAATTCCGGTTAAAGAAGCGACAGAAAAAGTGAATGCTGCTAACTTATCACTATAGCGGTTGAAATCCGTTTACGCTTCTATTTATATAGTTTAAGAAAACATTACATTTTCACTGTAAAGATAAAGTCCAACTTTTATAAATAAACAACCAATCACTCAAAGGTCAATAAAAACCTCATCGACATCTTCAGCGTCGCGCTCTAAACAATTAAGCTATTTGAGTAAAAAGCTAACAAAAACAACAAAATAACAACCCACATAACAAAAAAGACCAAAAACACCCTCAAACTACTATACTGAGCCCACTGATTAACCCTACCAAGATTAAAAAGAACCCAATACAAACCCTGACCACCAAAATACTCCATCCAACCAGAATCAAAAACCTTTATTGAACCATAACCAAACCCCAGAGGGCCGAAAGAAACCCCATAAGTAGAAAAAAATGGCATAAACCACATAGATCCAGAAAATGAAGAAATACCATAACAATAAAAAGAAAACAAATAATCACTAAAACTAAAACTAGAAATTTCATAACCCAGCCAACCTCCCAGCAACACCACAAAAAAAGTAAGGAACCTTAAATAATAAGGTAAACAAACAACAGAAGGAGTAGGACAAATCAATCACATTAACGAGCTACCACCAAGAACTGATATAGTTAACAAACCAATCATACCCACAACTATATTATAATTAGTCTCAACCATAGAACAAAAAGAAACAAAATTAAAATCACCACACAAAACAAAATAAAATAAACGAAAAGAATAACAAACTGTCAAACCCGTAGAAACAAATAATAAAAGAAAACCAAAAACATTCACATATCTTATAGAAAACATCTCCAAAATAAAATCCCTAGAATAAAACCCAGCCAGGAAAGGCATGCCACACAAAGCAAAATTAGAAACCATCAAACAAGAAGAAGTAAAAGGCATATAAATAGATATACCCCCCATAAAACGAATGTCCTGAGAATCACCCATAGAATGAATCACACCCCCCACACACATAAACAGCAAGGCCTTAAATAAAGCATGAGTCAACAAATGAAAAAAAGCCAAACCAGAAAGACCAACAGAAATAGTTATAATCATAAGACCCAATTGTCTCAAAGTAGATAGAGCAATAATCCTCCTCAAATCATACTCAAAATTAGCCCCAAGGCCCGCTATAAACATAGTCAACCCAGAAATCAACAACAAAACAACATTTAACAGATAACCAAAAGAAGGACTAAACCGAATCAACAAATAAACACCAGCAGTAACCAAAGTAGAAGAGTGAACCAAAGCAGACACAGGGGTAGGAGCAGCCATTGCTGCAGGTAACCAAGAAGAAAAAGGAATTTGGGCTCTCCTAGTCATAGCTGCCAAAACAACAAGAAAAGAAACCAACTCCATCTCAACAGAGCCAAACAAAAAATCCAAATAATAAACAAATCTTCAACTACCAAAATTAAGCATCCAAGCAATAACCATCAATAAAGCCACATCACCAATACGATTAGACAAAACCGTCAACATACCAGCACCATAAGACCTTACATTCTGATAATAAATTACCAAAAGATATGAAACCAAACCCAAACCATCCCAACCCAATAAAATTCTAACTATATTAGGACTAACAATTAAAAATATTATAGAAACCACAAACATTAAAACCAACGAAATAAACCGAAAAATATTCAAATCACCAAACATATAATCATCACTATACAAAATAACAAGAGACGAAATAATAAAAACAAAACCCATAAACAACAAAGACATCCAATCAAATAAAAAGGTCATTACAACAGAGCTACTATTCAATCTAACAACCACCCAATCAACAAAATATACTAAATCAAATAAAACAAAATAAACACCTAAAAAGCAACAAAATCAACCCAAGAAAAACAAAAAAACAAATCTAGCAAAACAAACAGAAACAGGCATCACAGTCCAAAGCAACCAATCACATCACCGACACCACAAATCAGCATTTTAAATTAAACTATTTAGACTAAAACCCCCATTCTACACTCAAAAAATAGCAAAATCGACCCTCAAAATAACCAAATTTAACGGAAACCAATGCAAAAACAACAACAAAAATTCACGAGCATAGCCCAATGAACAAGAATACAAACCAGAAAAAACAGAACCATGCTGACTATAAGAATACATATAAAGAGTATAAGCCGCACTAAAAAAGGACAAGAAAACCAAAACAAACATAAGATACCAAGACCATGACACCAAACTACTCAACAAACCAACTTCACCAAGAAGGTTAAGAGATGGGGGGGCAGCCATATTACAAGCACTCAATAAAAATCACCACATAGCCATACTAGGTATAAGATTCATTAAACCCCTATTAACCAACAATCTACGACTACCAAACCGCTCATAAGAAATATTAGATAGACAAAAAAGACCAGAAGAACACAGACCATGAGCAATCATTAAAGCAAAAGATCTACACACACCCCAATAACCTATGGTCATAATACCACCAATAACTATACCCATATGAGCCACGGAAGAGTAAGCAATCAATGATTTCAAATCAGTCTGTCGTATACAAAACAAGCTTACCAACAAACCACCAACCAAGCCCAAAACCAGTCAAATAATACCAAAACCAAATCCAAACCTAGACAAAATAGGAAATACACGAAGCAAGCCATAACCACCAAGCTTCAACAAAACGCCAGCCAAAATTATCGACCCAGAAACAGGAGCCTCAACATGAGCCCTAGGAAGTCACAGATGCACCAAAAACATAGGCATCTTAACTAAAAAGGCCAAAACCATACAAACATAAAATAAACCACCAACAACGCCCCCACGCAACAAAAATAAACACAACGAACCCAACGAACTATAAACATACAAGATACCAACCAACAAAGGAAGGGACGCCAACAAAGTATAAAACAACAAATAAACACCAGCCTGAATACGCTCCGGCTGATATCCCCAACCCAAAATAAGAAACAAAGTAGGAATTAATCTACTTTCAAAGAAAACATAAAACGAAAGTAAACCAACACTTCTAAAAGTACAATACAACATAGTAACAAGAAAAACAACAACAAAAAGAAAAAACCCAGGAAAGTAACCTGAACGAAGTACAGACTCTCTAGCCAAAATCATAAGAACACAAATCCACAATCTCAAAAGAACAAGACCATAAGAAATCACATCACAGCCAAAAAAATAACCTAAGCTACCCCAACAAAAAAAATACGGGAAAGAAAAAAGATAAAAAAAAGAAACCAAAAACAACAAAGAGCAAACCAACCACCAAGAACAAGACACACAAAGAGGGACCAAAAACAACAAAAAACAAAGAAACTTTAACATTGAAGAACTCTATAAGAACGAAAATAATCATTACCATGACTACGAATTATAGAAACCAAAACAGACAGACCCAATGAACCCTCACAGACCGAAAAAATCAAAAAATAAACAACAAAAAACAAGCTATAACTAAAACCACACAAGTAAAAATAAACCGAAAGATACAAAACCAAAACAACAAACTCTAATCTTAACAAAGTAACCAACAAGTGCTTACGACCAGAAGAAAAAGCCCAAATACCACAAAAATAAAGAACAAAAAGATACAACCACATTGACATTAAGTTTTAATAATTTAACAAAAATATTGGTCTTGTAAACCAAAAATAAGGACATAAACCTTTTAAAACTTCAGAGGAAAGACAAACGCCATTTCATTAGTCCCCAAAACTAATATTTTAAATAAAATACCCCCTGATATAACAAAACTACTTATATCAACAAGAATAATAACAAGAATAATATTCACACAAATAAAACACCCCCTAGCCATAGGAATAATACTACTACTACAAACCATAATAACATGCCTAATCAGAGGGACTATATACAAAAGATTCTGATTCTCATACATCCTTTTCATAATCATAATCGGGGGGATACTAGTACTATTTATATACATGACAAGACTGGCATCAAACGAAATATTCTCACCATCCAACAAAATAATCCTAATCGCACTAATAACATCGCCAGCACTAATATACATCATACCAGACCAAACAAACAACAAAGAAATAAACACACATAACACAACAATAGAAAACGAAATCACATCAACAACAATAATAATATACAACCAAAACACAGGAACAATAACCATCCTACTAGTACTATACATGCTACTCACACTAATTGTAGTAGTAAACATCATCAGCATTTCAAGAGGACCGCTACGACACACAAACTAATGAACAAACCCATACGAAACAAACACCCACTTTTTAAAATCGCAAACGACGCCTTAGTAGATCTGCCAACACCATCGACAATTAGAGGCTGATGAAACTTCGGATCACTACTAGGAATCTGCCTAATAACACAAATCCTAACAGGGCTATTCCTAGCCATACATTACTGCCCAGACATCAGCACAGCATTTTCCAGAGTAAGACACATTTGTCGAGACGTAAACTATGGGTGACTACTACGAACTCTACACGCAAACGGAGCATCAATATTCTTCGTATGCATCTACATACACATTGGACGAAACATATACTACGGATCATATAAATTCGTACACACATGATCAGTAGGTGTAGTAATTCTATTCCTAACAATAGCAACAGCATTCATAGGATACGTCCTCCCATGAGGACAAATATCATTCTGAGGAGCAACCGTAATCACAAACCTACTATCAGCAGTCCCATACATAGGAAAGGAACTAGTTCAATGGGTATGAGGTGGGTTCGCCGTAGACAACGCAACACTAACACGATTTTTCGCACTTCACTTCCTAATACCATTTGCAATCGCAGCAATAACCCTAGTACACCTACTATTCCTACACCAGACAGGATCTAATAACCCACTAGGACTAAACAAAAACACAGACAAAATCCCATTCCACCCATACTTCACAGTAAAAGACATCCTAGGATTCGCAATCATAATCATACTACTATCAACACTAACACTAAAAGAACCATACCTCCTAGGAGATCCAGACAACTTCACCCCAGCCAACCCACTGGTAACACCTGTACACATCCAACCAGAATGATACTTCCTATTCGCATACGCAATTCTACGATCAATCCCAAACAAACTAGGAGGAGTTATCGCACTAATCATATCAATCGCAATCCTATTCATTATACCAACAAACAAATCAAAGTTTCGAGGAACACAATTCTACCCAATAAACCAAGCAATATTCTGAACAATAACAAACACAGTAATCCTACTCACTTGAATCGGAGCACGACCAGTAGAAGATCCATACATCCTAACAGGACAAATCCTAACAGTAGCATACTTCACATACTACATCATAAACCCAATAACAACAAACCTATGAGACAAAACAATAAACTAAGTTAAATAAGCAACAAGAAAAGCCTAGTGCCTTGAAAACACTATGAGAGAAGTTCAAGCCTTCTATTAACTTAAATGCCTAAATTAATACACTTACAACAAAGAAAGAATTAAAAGCCTAACACCAACAAAAAACAAAAGATAATTTAAAGAAATAGGCAAAAAACTCCTCCAAGCCAAATACATCAACCTATCATAACGAAACCGTGGCAAAGTACCACGAACCCAAACAAACAAAAAAGATACAAAAGTCAACCTAACATAGAAAAAAATAGAATAAAGATCACTACCCAAAAAAATAATACAAAATAACAATCTCATAAAAAGAATACTAGCATACTCAGCCAAAAAAATCAACGAAAACCCACCACCACCATACTCAATGTTAAACCCAGAAACCAACTCAGACTCCCCCTCAGCAAAATCAAAAGGAGTACGATTAGACTCCGCCAAACAAGAAATAAACCAAACAAAAGATAAAGGAAAAGAAAAAAAAATCAACCAAACATAAGCCTGAAACAAACAAAAATAGACCAAATTATATCTACAAACCAAAACAACAAAAGAAAACAAAATAAAAGCCAATCTAACCTCATAAGAAATAGTCTGAGCCAAAGCACGCAACCCACCCAACAAAGAATAACTAGAATTAGATGACCAACCAGCAATTATAACAGTATAAACACCAAGACTAGTACAGGCCAGAAAAAATAACAAACCCAACTCGAAAGAAACAAAACCTCTCAAATAGGGAATCAACAGCCAAATTAACAGAGAAAGAAATAGCGCAAAAACAGGAGAAAAATAATAAACCAAATAATTAGAAACCAAGGGAAAATATTGCTCCCTAGAAAATAACCTAATAGCATCTCTAAAAGGCTGAAGAATACCAACAAACCCAACCCTATTAGGACCCCTACGAATATGAATATAACCTAAAACCCTCCGTTCCAAAAGAGTAAGAAATGCCACCCCAACTAAAACAAAAACAATCAACAACAAAAACACAACAACAGAAAACAATGCCAACATAACAAATACTATCTGTAAAATAAAAATTCCACATTAATAGATTCTAAATCCAACGCACTTATCTGCCAAAATAGTCAGTTAATAAAACTCAACAACAATAAAATTATTCCAAATACCTGGTCCTCTCGTACTAAGGTATAAAACTAAACTTATAGATAGAAACCAACCTGGCTCACGCCGGTTTGAACTCAGATCATGTAAGATTTCAAAGGTCGAACAGACCCAATACAACTTTCAGCCCCTACACCAAAAATTCACCTTAATCCAACATCGAGGTCGCAAACCTCCCTGCCGATAAGAACTCTCAAGGAAGATAACGCTGTTATCCCTAAGGTAATTTAGTCTTATAATCAAAATAAATGGATCAAACAACTATAAATCAATATAACCAAAACCAAGAGGAGTTAAACATATTCCTCTCATCACCCCAACAAAACAAAAAGCCCACTCACCAATAAAACAAACAAACAACCAAACAACAAATAAACCAAATGTCAAACTCTATAGGGTCTTCTCGTCCCACAAAAACATTTAAGAATTTTAACTCAAAGACCAAATTCAATAAAACATTCAACACTAAGACAGCCCGTGCCTCGTCAAGCCATTCATTCCAGATCACAATTAAAGAACTAATGATTATGCTACCTTTGCACGGTCAAAATACCGCGGCCCTTCAACACTCAATGTCAGCGGGCAGGCCATACTTCAAAAACTAACAAGAAAAGATGTTTTTGTTAAACAGGCGGACACAAAATTTGCCTAATTCCTCAAAAGAAATTATACAAAAATATAAACAATACAAACAAACAAATTTACTAATTCCACAATAATTACAAACCAACAAAAAATAAAGGAAACATTCCAATAAACAATTAAATAAACCAAAATAACAAAAGAAACAAATAAAATTTTAACATAATCAAATTGAAAATCACTATAAAATCCACAAAACCAAATATACACAAAAATTATAAAAATAAAATAAGGAGCTAATCCCCCCTAATCTTAACGTCCAATAAAAACAAATAAACAACAATAAAAGTTTAAACAAAACGCATGAATTAAATTCATTTCTTGAAAAACCAGAAACCACTAAAAACGAATAACATTTCACTACCAACAGCCTATTCTTAATACTAATGAAACAGCAACTAAAATAAACCACTAACTCTTTTAAAATCGGGAAATAAAAATAAATAATAAAATTCAATGAACCCTGATACACAAGGTACGACAAAAAAAGTCCACTTCCAAAAATAAAACAAATCAACCCCTCACAGTACAAGTAACCTATCGCAAAAAAATTAAATCAAAAAAATACAACAACAAAATAATATTTTACTGAAAACAACACCCAATCAATTAAACCAACAACAAGACAATCAATAATCAGACCATGCCGAATCGCACGACAAAAAATTCAGCGTAAATGAAACCTCAACTAACAGAAATGGCCCGCAAATCACTCCAGCCACACCTTCCGGTACAACCACTTTGTTACGACTTATCTCATTAACCAATAAACGAGAGCGACGGGCGATGTGTACATATCTTAGAACCCATATCACGAAAACAATCTTCAAGACATTACAATCAAATCCAATTTCATACCAATAATTCAACCAGCAATCCAAACAACAAAAAACAATGTAATCCACCAATAACACTTAGAAACAAGCTGCACCTTGACCTGAAATAAATCAAAATAGAGAAACCAGAAAATTAACAAACCCTAAAAGAATAATCAATAAACGGCGGTATACAAACCATAACACAACTAAGCAAGGTCCAACGCGGACTATCGATAACGAGGCAGATTCCTCTGAATGGAATAAGATACCGCCAAATTCTTTAAGTTTCAAGAACATACCTAGTACTACTCAAGCACAAAAATTAACATTCCAAAATAATAGGGTATCTAATCCTAGTCTAAAAAAAGAATTTCATAGCCTCCAAACAAAAAAAAGGAAAACAACAAAAATAAAAATTTCACCCAGCCAACCTCCCAACATAAAACCTAAACGATTAAAAACATATAACTACCATAAACCAAACACGTTCAACTGCATCCAAGGTATAACCGCGGCTGCTGGCACAAAATTTAACCGAAACTAAAATACATTACTAACTACAAGAATCCTTGACCAATAATAACAACTAATGAGAATCAAACCAACCCCCAATCCTACCAGACCATCTAGAACCAACAGAACAATCACGCACAAACTTACATATAGAGCAAGCAAAATAATGAACGAACGAGCAAGAATAAAACTCCTC